GGGTGTTTTTCTAAAAAATTGTAAATATCCTTGCATTGCATATTTAGGCTTAGCTTTCAAGTAAATATTCGAATGCTAGAGGGGCTATCAAGACTTCGCAATTACCTTCTACTACAAATCCAAATTTTATATTATTAATCCATTGTATAATGACTGGACCTTGGATTAGATTGGAGAGCCCGATAGGAAATCGAAATAGTTGTGGAAGGGGGCGGAAGATACTTTATTATATACGAGGAACTCACGAAAATATCTCAGTGCTCAAGCATCCAATCAATTGAAATGAGGGTCAACAAAAAAAGAATAGGACCTATTATTCCTACATGTTCCATTAGTAACATTCCCTTGAGATGTTACTGCGGATTTTGCTTGGGTTTAATCTTTCCCGATTATAAATAATATAGGAATTTCTTCTAAAATGAGCGAATTTATTGGATTGGTTTATTAATAGTTTTCGTTCTTTTTGACTCTGCGCCATTGATTCTACTATTATTAGTGAGGAATAATGGAACAATTCCTTTCTATTTATAGAGATAGGGGACATAATTCATATGGATATAGTAAGTCTTGCTTGGGCTGCTTTAATGGTAGTCTTTACTTTTTCCCTTTCACTCGTAGTGTGGGGAAGGAGTGGACTCTAGGGGTCCTACTAATTGAGTTAAGGAAGCAAACTGTATCAATATCAATTGCTTTCGAGACGGTTCTGCAACACGTTTGGAACAAAATAAAAATATCTTCATTTTGAAATTCCATTGGACTCGACTGGAGTAATGTATTATAGGAATCATCCTCTTTCAATCAAAGAGCTATTTCAACGATTCCCATGTTTGTAGTTCGAAAGGAAGAGGATCCCAGGAAATTTATTCGAAGCTAATTCTTCCTAAATTTTCTATTCCAATCAATGGCCTCTTCCTAGGTGATACTGAGGAGGGCCGGACCTTTTTTTTATTTTATTTGTTTCTCTCTTTACTGTTCAAAGAAGAAGTGGTTTTGTTAAGTGTATACGCACTTTGTATGAGAAAGAAAGGATATAAACATAGTGGTTGTCTAACGAGATACTATGTAGAATAAGATCGTCAGGTGAGTCACATATTGCGCATTTACCGCTTTCGAATTTTTGAAATTGGATTTAGACTTTATCGACTTATTTCATATCATGGTTCAGGCGTTAAAAATCAGTGAGGTTTACTCTTCCTTTTCGATGCCCGTGGAACTACTATCAATGGTTTACTTCTTGGGAATGTTAAAAAAAAAGATTACTACGTGATTTTTTGAATATGCCTATATCTATCGCTTTTGCTTCATTGATTTGCTTCTCTCAATAGATACCGAGATTCATATTGGAAATCCAAAATATAGTAATTCAAACTATAAGACATAGGAATAATTCAGATTGATCAGAACAAATAGATATAGCAAATAACTGGAATTGGATGCTATGTCAATCCCATATATGGAATTGATATTCACATATATCAAGATAATATTGTAGATTGATATATCGATCCATATCAAATGCAGCCTCTATCTTTATTTTATTCCAGGGGGCAGCTTTATAACAACAATCTAACTAATAAATAGTATGGTAGAAAGAAATAGATGAATCTTTCTACCATACTATCTTATCTATTAGAATACTGCCGATTCTAGTCCACTCATTTCATTTAAGACAGAAAATTGGAATCTTTTTCATTTTATTTCGTCAATTTTGGCTAAGAACTCAGAAGTCAAGTTTCATTCAAATTAGTTAATAATTAATCGTTTTGACTGACTGTTTTTACATAAATGATAAGTAGAAAAGCGGTAGGAACTAGAATAAATAGTGCAGTAGCAATAAATGCAAGAATATTTACTTCCATAATCTCATCGGTTTTTTACTTTGCAATAACTCGGGATTTAATCCCATAGAGATAATAAATCTTTGGCCTGTATATTCAATGAATGAATATTACCTCTCGATGATCTTGAATCAGATCAATATCATGAATAACAATATCTGAACTATCAAATCAATTCGTCGTCGAGAATTGAATAGTATAACATAGGAAGTTCTTTTATCCATACCGCCCCAAACTTGGATTGCTGACCTAATCCAAAATTCCTTTATTTATTTATCATTTTTTATTATCTGTTCTTTTTTTCTCTCTAATCTATCTAGTTCCTTATTTTATTGTACAATCATCTGATGAAGTCTCATCAAATAGCTCTTCCACTTCCAGTCGTCACATAGTTACAAACCCAAACAAACAATAAAAGCTAAATGAAAAAAGAAATAAGGATTTCCCCTTTGCTTTGACAATGGAATTCTTCCCCCGGTCCCCTTCATAAAAAGGGAGAGATTTTTTGATATATTTATTGGATCCGTCGGGACTGACGGGGCTCGAACCCGCAGCTTCCGCCTTGACAGGGCGGTGCTCTGACCAATTGAACTACAATCCCAGGGAAATACGGGATCTAGCAGAAAATTTGATTTGTTTTTATCTCCGGATCGGGTATTTCT